ATAATTTCTATATGCCTATTATGTATCTGCACCCCTTGGGATCGATAAACCTTTTGAACCTTATTAACCAAAGAGATACGACTTTGCACTATAGTTAGCTCAGCACCAATCAGGAATGCCCAAGGAATTCCAAGAATTCTTGTTATACATTTGTTCCAAGTCTCAATCCTCTTTTCGAGATTCATCGATATTGAATCAATCGAACGCACTTCTAACACCTGTTCCACTTTTGGAAGACCTTGCGTTATATCACCAGATCTTGATTTTTCATATATAAATGTAACTAATGTATCTCCTTCGTAAAGGATTTCCCCATAATGTCCATGAACAGTTGCTCCTGGAGTAGCCAAATAAGGCTTAGCTGATCGTATTACCACAGAGTCAACTTGAAGAATTAGAACTTGACCCGATTTTAAATGCGGTCCTTTTTTGGCTATACATACATTTTCCCAAAGAAACTGCCCAAGACTAACGATTGTAGATGTCTCTTCACAACAATTGTAATGCAGAAAATACCAATTCAAATTGAATGGATTCAAAATGATGTTACTGCAGGAATAGGGATTATAAATTTTACCTTTTTCATCCAGTAAATAATATTTAAGTATTTGAAAAATCTGTTTTAAATTGTCAAGTTGCAAATAGTTAGTTACCAAGATTTGATTATGGGTTATTAAATCGGAAAAGAAATCAAAATTATAAATTGGAAAGCCTGTTCCTAAGGGGCCCAACGGATTCCTAATTGGAATTAGGGGGTCCTCTTTGATTGATTCTTTTATCACATTGGGAGATTTTACATCGTTGAATGGGCCTGTTCGAGAACAATTGGATGATGACAAAATTATCAAAGATTGAGATTCCTTATTTCGATTCAATAACGTATGAATAGTTCCTTGATTTGGATTAAGGGATTCTTGAATCCTTGCCTTGGAATAGGAATAAATGGAAGAAAACGGATTGACATTAGCGCGATCTGATCCATTCTCAGAGATTAATCCTGAACCCGACAGATCATTTCTTTTTCCGGTATACAAAATAGGTGACTTCGCTAAGTCGATTCTTAGAAAATCTCTAATTAAACCATTTGTCCTTATTTCAACAAAGGAAGCACAGGCCTTTTCGATCTTTTTGTCTTGGTCCCAATTCAACACTAAACAAGTCCGAACTAATTGAATACTTGTGTCCCAAATTTCAAGAATTGGGTCGTAATAAAGGATATAGTTGACAACTCGAAGTTGTAGATTATCACTTTCTTGCAAGAGATCCGGTGGGAAAAGTCTTCCTAAATTTATACCATCCGTTTTTTTATATGGGACTACAGGTTGAACCAAAACAAAATATTTTTTTTCATACCTGGAAAGTTTCATTCGTTGGATATAGAGCCAATTTTTCAATTTTTTGTATTCTTTGGAATTTTGTTTTCCCCCTCCTGGTGGTATCAATCGGAATGCCTTGTTTGTCTTTCCAGGAAAATGGATATCTCCAGAAAAGATTATTAGTTTAATTTTTTCTGCTTTTTTCTTCACTCGGACCAATCCACCTACCCGACTTCTTCTATTTAAAGTGATTTGTGTATCTATCCCAATAATACTATTGTGCCGTACCATTATGGAACAAGATTCGGCCAAAATGTGGACTTCCACGGGAATAAAAAAAAACGGATTTACTTCCTTTTGGTATTTTGGCCAAAATACCTTGACTCCTCGATACTCAATCAACTCCTCTTCATTAACGATTGAATTCAGTTCTCTAGTCTCATATTTAGTAAGTCCCGAGCTCTTTCTTATATATCGAGGATCGTCCAAATAAGCAAGAATACTATTTCTACGGAGAATACCATTTCGGGGGATTTCAATTGAGATACCTGAAGAAGGTATTAATTGGTTCTCGCCCTCTTGAATCGATTCGAGTGGGATGATGACTCTATTTCTTCGCCTCTTTGCCAATAAATCCGAATTCCCCTCGAGAACGGCCGGATTTCTGAGATTACAACGACCGGTACATGTCATTCGATTAAGTTCTGAATAATCAGGAATCCTATCTCCTTTTTGATTTTTACCAGAAAAATACGAACTAAAAAATTTGTGTCTCACTTGATTATTAGTTACTGAGGGGTTAGAAATATATCTTCGCTTAACAGAAAGAGAATAAGCGTTCATTTGATCTTGATCCTTGTGGATCGAACAGGGGCCTGGACTGGATCTCCAGGGCTCCCCTAATAATATCCATAAATGACTTGTTTTTGGTAAGAGATGAATATTACCATATGTAAATTCAGGTGCATGGTACACATCGGTATTCCAGTGCATTTCGCCTTCTGAGTCAGAATAAATATGTTTTCGAACCTTCTCTTTCAAATTCAAAGTGGATGTTCTCGCGCGAATCTCAGCAATGACTTGTTCTGATTCTACATATTGATCGTTTTGAACTAAAAGAAAACTTTTGGGCGGAATACACACATTGTGTATAATATCTTCACTTTCAATAGTTACATACAAGTCTCTAGAACATAGAAAAGCAGGATGTCCATGACGTGTACGTGTCGGATGAACCAAATCCTCATTGAATTTTATTTTTCCATTAGAAGGGGCTCGGACATGTTCTGCAGTACCCCCTGTGAATACTCCGCCGGTATGAAAAGTTCTTAATGTTAATTGAGTACCTGGTTCTCCAATAGATTGACCTGCAATAATACCTACAGCTTCTCCCAATTCAACCAGGTCGTCGTGAGCTGGGCTTCGGCCATAGCATAGTTGACAAATCCAAGATGTACTCCTACAAGTAAAGGGGGTTCGAATAGAGATTGGTTGTGCTCTAAAAGTTATGAATCTATTAACAAGTCCAACCCCAATATCTTGATTTCTAGTAGCAATGCATCGCGAACCTATATATATATGATCCGCTAATACACGCCCAATTAATGTTTGGATAAAAATCCTGTCGGTCATCATTCCATTTCGAGGACTTACAGAAATACCTCGGACGGTGCCACAATCTGTTCGACGTACAACAATGTGTTGAACTACTTCAACAAGTCTGCGCGTGAGGTATCCTGCATCTGATGTTCGGATAGCGGTATCCACAACTCCTTTACGGGCTCCGTAGCAAGAAATAATATATTCTGTTAAAGAGAGTCCTTCGCGTAAATTGCTTTGAATGGGTAAATCAATCATTTGACCTTGGGGATCCGACATTAATCCTCTCATACCTACTAATTGATGTACCTGAGATGCATTTCCTCTGGCTCCCGAAAAAGACATTATATGGACTGGATTAAAAGGATCGGTCATCCGAAAATTAGGATTCATTTCTTGTCGCAAATATTCACTTGTGGCATACCAGATCTCGATCGATTGACGTAATTTTTCTACCGCGTGTACATTCCCATAATCATGGTGTTTTTCCAAAATAAAACTTTGTTGTTCAGCGTCTTGAACTAGCCATCTTTTAGAAGGTATTGTTAAAAGATCATCAATTCCTAATGAAATGGATGCGGCGGTAGCTTGTCGGAAACCCAGAGTCTTTACTTGATCCAGGATATGTGATGTATATCCTATTCCATAGTGATCAATAAATCGACTAATAAGTCGTTTCATGGCAGTTCCGTCTATCACTTTATTGTGAAAGACCTGAGTGGGCCGTTCTGCCATCAGTACCTCCATATTGCGCTGAGTAGAATTTGACAATGGGTTTGAGTCAGTGATTGGACAACTTCCTTTTCTAGATCTTGATTCACGTAGAAATTCCGCAATTTTATAGTCCTAGTTAACCCGGCGAGACTCGAATTCCCGCTGGTAGCATAGAATTACAACAGCCCTGCCAAAACCCCTGTATGGCTTCTTCTATTTCTCGATAAAGAGAAATATGCCCAAGAGTGGTTCGAATATATATATAAAGAATTTCTTTTTTTATACTTCTTACTATTAGATAGTGTCCATAAATCTCATAATAGGTCCCCAAAGATTCATAGTGAATTTCAATGGGAGTTTCTCTTGCAGCAATAACGCGTTGATCTAGTCGCCACCGCAGCCACAAAGGACTACCTAAATTGATTCGTTTTTGCCGAAAAGCTCCAATTGCATCATAGGCGTTACAAAAAAACGGTTCTTTTTTTTTTGTATACTTATAGTTATTATCTTCATTTTGATAGTTTCTACCATTACACGGATTATACCTATTTACACAAATACCCCGACGATTTCCACTCGTTAAGACATAGAGTCCACTAAGCATATCTTGAGTTGGTGCAGAAATGGGATCTCCAATAGTTGGAGACAAAAGATTCATATGAGAAAACATAAGTAAACGTGCCTCTGCTTGAGCCTCCAAAGATAAAGGCACATGAACAGCCATTTGATCCCCGTCAAAGTCCGCATTGAAGCCCTTACAAACTAATGGGTGTAAACAAATAGCGCGCCCTTCTACTAAAATGGGGAGGAATGCCTGTATGCCTAATCTATGCAGAGTAGGCGCTCTATTCAGCAATACAGGATGGTCATCCAGAATTTCTTGAAGTATTTCCCATACAATTGGTTTTTTTTTACGAATTTGACTCTTAGCAACTCCGATGTTCGAAGCAAGATGTTTTCTAATTAGGTCACGAATTACAAATGCCTGGAAAAGTTCTATTGCTATTTCGCGAGGCAATCCACATCGATGTAATGAAAGTGAAGGGCCCACGACAATCACTGACCGCCCTGAATAATCGACGCGTTTACCAAGCAGAGTCTCGCGAACTCTTCCTTCTTTGCCTTCAATTACATCTGAAAGCGACTTGTAAACTCTATTATGATCATCCCTCATTGGTTGTCCGCAGATTCCATTATCAAGAAGTGCATCCACTGCTTCTTGTAGCAATTTTTCCTGAGATATTATTAATTCTTCTGGCGTAGCTATACTTGTCGTTAATAGATCTGTAAGAGTATTATTCCGATAGATAATTCTTCTATAGATTTCATTAATATCCGAGGTCACCAGTTTATCCTCATCTATATGATAAA